ATTCTCCTTTTGGTGCTTCGACTCTTACATAAAGTTCTTGCTTAGCCAATTCAAAAGTTGGAGAAGGTTTTTTACTAATAAATCGATAGTCAAAATCATTCCATTCAGGGTCTTTTATTCTACCAAAGCGTCGAATTTCTAAATTCTCATAGGGTCCCCCTGGAATTCCTTCCAGAGCCTGTTGGATAATTTTTATGGATTCTGTCATTTCACTGATTCGTACTAAATACCGAGCTAATGAATCCCCTTCTTTTTGCCATTGAATCTCCCAATCAAATTCGTCGTAAGACTCATAACGATCAATTTTACGAAGATCCCACTGTATTCCGGAAGCTCGTAGCATTGGGCCCGATAAACCCCAATTTAGTGCTTCTTCTGCGCCAATAATGCCTACGCCTTCAACTCGTTCTAAAAAAATAGGATTCCGCGTAATAAGCTTTTGATATTCAGCAACCCCGGTTAAAAAATAATCGCAAAAATCCAAACATTTATCTATCCAGCCATGAGGTAGATCAGCAGCTACTCCTCCGATACGAAAATAATTATGCATCATGCGCATACCGGTAGCAGCTTCGAACAAGTCATATATTAACTCTCGTTCTCGAAAAATATAGAAGAAAGGGGTCTGTGCCCCAATATCTGCCATAAAAGGGCCAAGCCATAACAAATGAGAAGCGATACGACTTAACTCCAACATAATAGCTCTGATATAGCTAGCCCTTTTAGGTACTTGAATATTGCCTAGCTGTTCGGGTCCATTTACGGTTATTGCTTCTGTGAACATAGTAGCTAAATAATCCCAACGCGTTACATAAGGCAAATATTGTATAATTGTTCGATTTTCCGCAATTTTCTCCATCCCTCTATGTAAATAACCCAGTATTGGTTCACAATCAATAACATTTTCACCATCGAGAGTAACAATCAGTCGAAGAACACCATGCATTGATGGGTGGTGAGGGCCCATATTGACTATCATGAGGTCTTTTCTTGTAGTTGGTGCAATCATAAGTTTTTTCCCGAGTCGTTCTTCCATGCATTGCTGAAAGTAAAAAGAAGTTCATCAAAATTTAAACGACTAAGCTCAAATGGTATCACGCTTCAAATTAACGAGTTTTTATCTCTCGAATATTTAACTCACTAATTAATTCTTTATAGCGTCTTCTATTTTTTTTTGACAAATAGGCCAGCAGTCGTTGGCGTTTTCCCAAAATTTTCCGCAAACCTCTCTGGGATGAAGAGTCTTTTTTGTGCAATTCCAAATGTGAAGTAAGTCTTCTTATCTTAGTGGTAAAACTGAATACTTGAAATTCAACAGATCCTCTGTTTTCTTCGTTTTCTTTTTGAGAAATAACCGAAATGAATGAATTTGTTACCATAAAAAAATCCCCTTTCCCTTTTTACAGATATGGATTTTATTGATCAGTAATAATAATGCCATTAATTGGAATCTGGTATATACAATAATCTAATCCAAATTTCTTTATGAACTCCTAATTTTCTGAATTCAAATCAATTAATCCAATTAGAAATTGGATTTAGATAGGGATAGAAAAGGATTGGTACATTTTCGCATCGAAGAATTTAGACCTAAAACAAAGAAGGTTCTGTTGATTCATTTCGAGATCTAATCGAGACATTATTCATTTCCTATTGGATATTAGAATGAAATGTGAGACAAGACATGTGATCTATGTATTTGTTTGCTTTGATATACCCTATTATATATATAGGGTATAGAATATATAGAAAAAGTGTATTATCCACGAAATGTCAAAATTTCAATCGTGGATACAGATGTATTCTTAACATACTGAAACGACTGCCATTATTGGTATCAAACCAATAACGATTCATACAAGCTAAATCCTCTAATCGATAATTAGGCCAAAGAAAGAGCTTTAATTTCATTAATTGATTTTTCTCTCTATCAAAATGGTTACTGTCATGCGAAACTTGGCTGCTGTCTTTTACGTCCTTTGCATTCCAAAATACTGGATTTCTATCTTCACCATTTCTATTCTTTGAATTAAAACAACTTAGAATTTTCAACTTTCTACGACGTCTAAACGAGAAAATATTTTCAGGAACAAGCAAATCCAAATGATTTTTGTCTCTATTTTCAGTTATTCTTTGGTGTGATGAAATAGTTTCATCAAAATTCTTCTTAGAAACATATCTTTGTTCTTGATATTTTTGATTAGTTTGGTGCTTACTCTTATGAACCAATGAAATACCTATGGTTTGATACATAATAAATTGTGCATCGTTTTTTCCAAACAGACGAATGGGTTCTATAATCAATATTCCCTTTTTCATCAATTGGTTAAGAGTTAAATTCTTCTCAATCAGCATTATATCCAAACTCATTTCTCTATTTTGAATCGAGGGTATAGTAATTTGGGTTGGATCTATCAGTCTAAGCAGGAGACAATATACCTTGACATTATTGATCAGTCTTTGATTCAAAGTATCGTCCCATCTCAATTGAAAAAGCAAATAACGTTTCAGGAAGAAATCTAGTTCTGCTCTCGCGCTGCTTTTGTATTGTTTTTTCTTTTTCCCCTTTTTCATGTCTGATCTTGCATAATTTTCTTCACTATCTTTTTGTTGTGAGAGAACGGATCCAAGATTTCCTGGACTTGTGGGTTCTTTTTCTCCTTGATTTCGATGCTTTTTATTCGATGGTATCAAAAAACTTCCTTTTTGCTTTTGATTTATTTTTTTATTTTCACTACTATTTTCATTTTTATTCAAATTTGAAAGAAGTAATTTGCTTGGTATAAACCAAGGTTTGCTTTTATATGCATTATAAAGTAACACAAATTCTGGGAAGAACCAAGGTTCCAAATTCGCTATGCGACACTTTAGCATTTTTTCATTCATTCCTATCCAATCAAAAAATACTTTGTCGGAGTTTGGTGGATTGATTTCTGGAATCATAAGGTCAAAAAGATCTTTTTTAGGAATTATTTGAGTATTTTGATTCCCATTGCTGACCCAGGCCTCAATATCGCCTTTTTGTTTAAGATCAAAATTGAGAATGTTCCAATCAAAATATTTTCTATCGACCGTTTTTTCCATATATAGAATATGGACCTTTCCTAGATAATTATCGATAGGGATGTTCCTCAGTATATTTTCTTTATGCGTGTTATAAGAAATCTCTTGCTTCTTACGTTCTTGAAACGGAGATCTATAAAAAAAGTATTCCGTTTTATTTTCATAATTAAGAAATTTATATGATAAAAGATCATATTTATAGTATTTTTGCAAATTCTCTTTTCTTTTTTGATTAGATAATGAATATACTTCAATTTGTTTTTGTTTTTTGAAATCAATTAATTGGTCTTTTTCATATGAATGCCTTTTGCTAAAATTTTCCTTTTTACGCTGATGAACTGTATTGCGCCATTTTTCTGGTATTAATCTATACCATCTGCTCTGAGATAAATTGTATTGATAATATCCTCTTAACCACTTTTTCCATTGATTCATTTCATAACTCGGAAGTTTCTTATCCCCTAATTTCGAATCAACCATTCCTTGTGTTTCAAAAGAATCCTTTATTTCAGGCGGGGGGATTCCTTGAGATTGAAGAACAGCTATTAATTTATACGAGTTACTAACTTGGATTTGTGATAATTTGAAAAATACATATGCTTGTGACACGTAGGATAAGTCATAAAAAATAGGTGAATTTTTTTGACTATTACTAATATTATCAAGTGACTTTTTTATAGTCGAAATAAATGGAATTAGATTTTTCTTAATTTTATTAATTCTTTCTTGTTTTCTTTCATTATTGTAAAGGGATTTATCAATAATTTTTTTTGTTAATTCAAGAAAAAGTTCTGTATTCATTCTGGGAATATTAATGATACATAAAAATATATCTGTGTAGATTCTTTCAATGAAAAATTTCAAAAAAAGAGGTAATTTAGAGATTAATTGAGCATTTCTTTTTTTGAATATTTGCCATTTTTCGAATCTTTTAGCATTATAACTTGTTTTTTTAAGACTAATATTATTTATTCTTGGAGTTACTTTTTTTTGCTCTTTTATAATTCTTTCTATTTGATTTCGAATTGTACTTGTTCTAGTAGTCAAATCCTTGATTTTTTTTTCTGTTAATGAAGAATTTGTCCAATTCGTAGATGCAATTTTACTAAACGATTTGTGAATTAGCTGATTGCTTATTATAGAATCTTTTTCTTCTTTAATTTCACTTGATTCATATACTTCTCTTCCTGTTAATCGAAATAACAGAATTTTTGAAAGTTCTTTTATTATTTTTTTTATAAAAATAACACTTTCGATAACCCATTCTTTTGTTTCTTTTAAAACTTTTCGAAGTAATTTTATTTTTCTTTTAAAAACTATTAGAACTCGAGAAGACTTCTTTTTAAATTTTCCAATTTTTTTTTCAATTTCCTTAAAAATGGGTTTAAAAAAGGAAGGTCCTTTTCGGGGCGAACCAAAAGGAAGTTCAGTTTCCATTCCCCAAACTGTTAAAAAACAAAAATCATCTTTTTCTTTTTTCTTTTTCATTAAACCTTTCTTAGATGATCGTAGTTTCGATTTGTGCCAAGGTTTTAGACGGAAAGGAAATAAGATTTTTATCTGAATACCGTCTGTCAACCAATTTTTCGGAAATTCTGTTTCGGATAATGGAACACCATTATAGGTACATTTAACATGCATCTCTCTATTCCATTCCTGTAAATCCTCAAACCATTCGGGAAATTGAAATAGGAACATGCGTCCACTATTTTTTGCAATTATCAATGAAGGTAATACAATATATTTTCTAAAAATAGATTGAGTTAGTAACATGCAGCCTCTTATTACTTGTGTAACTGGAATGGTATCCCAGGCCTCTGCTATCTGTATTCGCTCTTTCTCCGTTCTTTCCTTCGTCTCTTTTTCTTCTTCTCTTTTTCTTTCTTCTTCTGTATACTCTACAATTTTGAATGCTTCCCCTTTCCCTACCCAATTTC